GAGGGGATGGCTGAAGTTTTAAGCGGTAGATTGTAAATCTATATATGAAAGTGTTTTCTCTTCTCATTAGGGTCTTGTAGTCGAAATTTAAGACATCAGGCTGCAATCCTGAAGGTGTATATATAACCTTGACCTATATTTGTCTATAAGGTTTAGGGAAGGCCCCTATTAGAAACTTTGAAGGCTACTAGTTTATTTAACTTAAAACCTTAGAATTGGTAGAATGCTATTAGTGGGAATAGTAGTGGGGAGAAGTTAATAAATCTTAAAATATAGATGGAGAGGTTGGTCCTTTCGCTTAGTAGGGGTTTCAGTTTAGGGGATGATAGAGTGAGGGTGGTCAGGAGGATTCGTGTGTAGTAGAACAGGGTGATAAGAGAGCTGACTAGTAGGATGAAAATTCAAAGTAGTTCCCTTACCGAGGATAAGAGATTGATCACTAGTAATTTGGGGATAAAGCCCAAAAATGGTGGCAGTCCCCCTAGTGAAAAAAGGGCTATAAAAGAGAGCGTCTTTATTTTCGTATTTGGAATGGACCTTAGTTGTTTGAAGTGAAAGATTTGATTAGCATTCAGGAGGAACACCACTGACGAAGAGACGATGGAGTAGACTATAAGGTATGTGAAAAGCAAGTTTGATCTTAAGAACGCTGAAGCTATTAGTCATGCTATATGATTGATGGAAGAGTAGGCCAAGATTTTACGTAAAAGGGTTTGTTTAAGCCCCCCAATGGCTCCCACTAGCGCAGAGGCCGATGAGCAGATTATAACGGTAGCTGAAGTGATTAGGGACACAATTGCGTACGAGAGTAAGAAAAGAGGGGCGATTTTCTGGACAGTTATTAGTATGATGCACTGGGGCCAAGAGACTCCTTGTATAACGGGCGGGAATCAAAAGTGGACCGGAGCGGCTCCAGTTTTAAGAAGAAGGGCGCCCAGGGTTAATAAACTGGGGTTGACCAAGAATACTCTTATAGAAGTGGCTCTGATTAGGATTATGGCTGAGCCTAGGGCTTGAATCAGGAAATACTTAAGGGCGGCTTCGGATGAATAAGAATTAAATCTGGATGAGATGATAGGGATGAATGATAGTAGATTTAATTCTAGTCCTAGCCACCTAGTAAATCATGAGTTAGATGATACTGCAATGATGATACCTAGGGTGAGGGATAGGCCAAATACAATTCGTCTGGGGTTTGAATTAAGAATTAAAAAGAGAAGTGATCTTCATAGACGGGGTATGAGCCCGTTAGCTTAGACTTTAGCTTATCTTTTTCTTGGTGTTAAGCACGCAAAGCTTTGACCTTTGAAGAGGAGGAGAGATTCCTCCAGAAAAAGGGGGGTTTAGTAACGGGAAGGTTAGCTTCCATGTTTTACCACATCAAGGTAATCTTTTTGTCAAGCACGTCACTTTCATGAAATCTAAGTTTTTTTTAGCCTAATTTTAAATTTAAAATAGAGTCGTTAGAATTAAGCTTTTAATTTTTATTTTTTAAAAAAAAGTTTTTAAGTGGGAGTTATAAAGCATTGATTTTTGAAAAAAGGTGGGTCGAATTTTTGAGAGGATCAAGGTACATGTTATAATATATATATTAATATTTATTATTGGCAGTTAATTTAAGTCTTATCTTGAATAAATCTGAAATTATAATTGGTATATAGAAGCATTCTATGAAATAGGATCCCGTAGATTAAGTCTTTCACCCACCTCCTCAGAAGGTGAAAGGTGAAAGACTTGACGGGATCCTATTTTAGATAAAGATTTTTATATGAAATATTTATATTAATGACAAGCCATTTCTTTAAATATAAAATATATATGGATTTATATACATATAATTGAATAAATGTTTATATGCAGTTTTAAAATTACAATATCATAACTACACCCAGAGCCTTCAATTGGCAGTAGCATTACCTGTAAATAAAAAAATTTAAAACTATAAAAGTTATTTTGCTTAAACAAATAATTATAGGAATCTATTTTATTTATTGATCGTTTAATCTAAGTTTTTAAATTATATTTCATAGACTTTAAATGTTAAATTTTTATTTACTTGAACACTAACTTACTCTCCCACAATTTAAATAATAAATTATAATTGTTTATCTTTAAAAACTAAAAAGCATTTCTCGAAAATTGAATTATCTAGCTCATAATTCATATAAATTTTATAACATTTTAATTAAAGAAACAGTTATGATGATGATAGGAGGATCACTTCTCGCGATCCTTGCTTTCGCTGGTTTTTGCGAGGCTAGTTTTTGTTTTTTCTGCATTTTTTAATTTTTAAGAGGGATTGTTTTTACTTGTTAATTAGTTTTAGTTAATAGGGGGTTTAGTGGGGGTGAGAAATTGAGGAGTTTGATTCTTGCTTTGCCTGTAGTCCTTGGTCAGGGCACATGAAAGTATAAGCTTAGTTGCTTCCGGTCGGATGGGAGTAGGGGGCCGGTTTGTAGGGTTTATGAATGATTCTCAGTGCATAGGATTGGTTGATAAAGTGGTTTTTGATCCAGTGATCTAAGTTAAGTCCAGGCTAAAATTGTGCCAGCAGCCGCGGTTATACTGATAGGGCCACTATAGGTGTGTTGTGGTTGGGGTGTTTAGAGGCTCTAAGGTTTAAGTTAGCTTTACTGTGGCAAAGGGGTGAAATCTATTATTTATTAGTGTGTTTAGTTTGGCTTTAGGGAGTTTGAAATTCCGAAGCTTGGGGTGTAAAATAGGATTAGATACCCTAATATACCCAGGGGAAATTAGTACGATCTTAGGGTAGTAAACAGGTATAATCTCGAAACTCAAAGAATTTGGCGGTACTTAAGTCCGGTTAGAGGAACTTGTGCAGTAAACGATAGTCCGCGAGAATTTTGCCTTGTTTTGTACTTATCAGTTTGTATACCGCCATTATTAGATAATCTTAGTAGAGAGTTATTGCGATTAATTAATTTAAATATATTAGGTCAAGGTGCAGCTTATAGGAAGGTTGTTGTGAGTTACATTGGTTTGGGCCATACGGATAGTGTCTGGGAGGAAGGAGATTTTAAGGTGGATTTAATTGTAAGGGGTGTGCATTACGCACCTTTGATAAGGGCTCTTAGGTATGTACACATCGCCCGTCGTTCTCACTCTAAGGTGAGGTAAGTCGTAACATAGTAGGTGTGTTGGAAAAGGCACCTAGAAGTAATAGACTGTAGCTTAATTTAAAGCAGTCCACTTACAATGGGAGGATCACTGAGTAATGGTGCTGGCTAATTATTAGTCTTTTTGGTTGATAGACGGGGGTTTGTCTTGGGTTATGAAGAATCATCGAGATTTAGTATCTTATAAAAAGGTCTTTTAAAAATATAGTTTATAGTATTGTAAAAGAGGGGTTTGAAAGAGGGAAAAAGGAAGAGTAGACATCTGTACCTTTTGTATCAGGGTTTTTCAAGTTTATTGGCAGTTAGTCAGAGTCTCGAAATGTTAAGATCTAGCTTGATGAATTAGGTGTAGGTGATAAACTGCAGCGTGACTTTAAGTTAGAGGTGAAATGTTAGTCGATTGATATATATCTAGTTCTCTGAGAAAAAAGTTTAATTTTTCCCTAGTCTATAGTTTGGATTAGGTGTTAGACCGCGGGGCATGAGCTTTGCGGTTAGGTTTAAGAGGTTAAATTAGTGAGGGATTGCAATTGGAGCTAGGCTTGAAATCAGCCATGTTTTAAGGGCGTTATAGCTTATTTTAGTCTAGTTATGTTTTAGGTTATTTGCTAGGGTTTATCAGTGAGTACTTTTGATCTTTTAATTAGTATTTATAATGATATAATGAGTAGTTATTGTTGTTTAGTATTATATTGGTGGATTAGGGAATTAGATGTAAGATGGGTAGAGATTAGTCAAGGAACTCGGCAAATATTTCCTTTGCCTGTTTATCAAAAACATGGCCTCATGCCGGCTGTATGAGGTTTGGCCTGCCCACTGAGAGTTGTTTGAAGGGCCGCGGTATACTAACCGTGCGAAGGTAGCATAGTCAATAGTCTCTTAATTGGGGGCTTGAATGAACGGTCGGACATAAGGAGGGCTGTCTGCGATTAATAAGAATGAATTTAACTTTTGTGTGAAAAGGCATTAATGAATTAGGGGGACGATAAGACCCTATAAAACTTGATAGTTGGTGCCAAATTCTATGATTTGTGAGTAAGGGAGGGGTTGGAGAGGTTATTGTGCTGGGGCGGCAGGAATATAATTGTAACTGTTCTTATAATAAAATAATTATATTTAGATAATGACCCTGAATTTTGGGTTGAAAAATGAAGTTACTTTAGGGATAACAGCGTTATTTCCTTTGAGAGTTCATATCGACAGGGATATTTGCGACCTCGATGTTGAATTAAAATTTTTTCCGGGAGCAGGAGTTCGGATAATAGGTCTGTTCGACCTTTAAAATTTTACATGATTTGAGTTCAAACCGGTGTGAGCCAGGTTGGTTTCTATCTTTTAGTTTTTAGTTGAGTTATTTTAGTACGAAAGGATTGAGTAGCTGCAAGATTTGCTTGTCGTTTGAGCGATATTAAGTTAGTATTACCTTGGCAGATAATGCACTAGATTTAGGATCTATTTATATAGTAAAGTACTATAGGTAATAAGGTTAAGGCTTGGGTGTTGGCTAGGAAGTTTGTGAGATATGTTATTTTAGTTTTGATAGTTCTGGCTGCTGTGGCTTTTTTAACTTTGCTTGAGCGTAAGATCTTGGGCTATATCCAGATTCGTAAGGGGCCGAATAAAGTGGGGTATATGGGAATTCTTCAGCCTTTCGCTGACGCGGTTAAGTTGTTTACAAAGGAGCAGACTTTTCCTACAGTTTCCAATTTTGTTCCTTATTATTTATCTCCAGTGTTCAGTTTATTTATTTCTTTAGTGTGTTGGGTGGTTATGCCTTATGAGACGGGGCTTTTATCTTTTAAGATGGGAATGCTTTTTTTCTTGTGTTGTATGAGTGCTGGTGTTTACTCCACTATAGGGGCGGGGTGAGCTTCTAATTCTAAGTATGCTTTATTGGGTTGTCTTCGGGCGGTAGCTCAGACTATTTCTTATGAGGTGAGGCTAGCTTTGATTCTTCTTAGAGTTTTGTTTTTGTTGGGGGGGTTTAATATGGAGTTATTTTCTGAGTATCAGCGTTATGCTTGGTTCGCTTTAGTGGCATTTCCGTTATGCATGTTGTGGTTTGTTTCTACGCTAGCCGAGACGAATCGTACTCCCTTTGATTTTGCAGAGGGTGAATCTGAGCTTGTCTCCGGCTTTAACACTGAGTATAGAAGTGGTGGGTTTGCTCTAATTTTTATAGCAGAATATAGGAGTATTCTCTTTATGAGGGCGTTGACGTCAATTTTTTTCCTGGGTGGATGTTTAAGTAGTCCTGTGTTTTATTTAAAGGTCATGGGCATTAGCTTTTGTTTTGTCTGGGTTCGAGGGACTTTGCCTCGGTTCCGCTATGATAAGCTTATGTACTTAGCTTGAAAGAGTTTTTTACCAGCGGCCCTTAATTATTGTATTTTCTTTGCTGGGTTGAAGGCGTTCATAGAGGTTGTCGTTTTAGGGGGCTATTAAGAGAGTCGAACTCTTTTAAGGTGCTTTCAAAACACTTACTTTCCTGAAAGTTAAATAGCCCTACGGCTGTTTATAACATGTTATTATGGTGTAAGGAACACGTTACATTTTCGTTGTAAAGATAAAGGCTTATCTTTTAATAATGGTTGGGTGATCTATTAGCTTATCTCATGTTATTAGAGATAGGGGGTTGATGATGTAGAAGGAGAAGTAGAGTGCGGTTAATACTTGTCCGGTTAAGACGTAAGGGTCTTCAACGGGTCGGGCTCCAATTCAGGTTAGGAGGATTACGGACGAGACTAGGGATCAGAAGAGAATTTGATTAAGGGGGTAGAATGTAAGTCTCCGGAATTTCGCTTTGTGGGTGAAGGGCAGAATGAATAGGATAGCGACTGATATCGCGAGGGCAATCACGCCTCCTAGCTTATTGGGGATAGATCGGAGAATGGCGTAGGCGAATAAGAAATATCATTCTGGTTGAATATGAGCGGGTGTTACTAGGGGGTTTGCTGGGATGAAGTTGTCAGGGTCTCCTAGTAAATAGGGGTGAAGTAGGGATAGGATAACCAGTCCGGCGACTATTACGACGAAACCTACGATGTCTTTAAAAGAGAAGTAGGGGTGGAAGGGCACTTTTTCTATCTGTCTTGATATACCCAGGGGATTGTTGGAGCCAGTTTGGTGAAGGAATAAAATATGAACCATAGAGGCAGCTGCTACTGCAAAGGGGAATAGGAAGTGGAAGGTAAAAAACCGGGTTAGGGTGGCGTTATCTACTGCAAATCCACCTCAGATTCATTGAACCAAATCTGTTCCAACATAGGGGATAGCTGAAAATAAGTTGGTAATAACCGTTGCACCTCAAAAAGATATCTGTCCTCAGGGAAGAACATATCCTAGAAATGCTGTTGCCATCACTAAGAAGAGAATAATGACCCCTACGGATCAAGTATGGAGGTAAAGGAAGGAGCCATAGTAAATTCCTCGCCCAATGTGCATATACAGGCAGATAAAGAAGAATGAGGCGCCGTTGGCATGTATGGTCCGTAGGAGTCAACCGTAATTGACATCTCGGCAGATATGGGTGACTCTTGAAAAGGCTAAGTCAATATGGGCTGTGTAGTGTATGGCTAAAAAAAGCCCTGTTGCAATTTGGATGATTAAGCAGAGTCCTAGGAGTGATCCAAAGTTTCATAGAACGGAGATATTAGCTGGGGTTGGCAGGTCTACTACTGCTCCGTTAGCAATTTTAAACAGGGGGTGGTTTTTACGAAGGGGAATTGACATTAGGATAGTCGTAGGGGGCCTGAAGAAGAAGAAGTTAGTTTTACGATTACAATCAAGGTTAAGAGAAGATATAGGATTACGAAAGATGTGAGGAAAGCTGTGGACGGGCTGTAGATCATGGCGAGGTTAAAAGTGGGGTCTGAGATTATTTCTGATGTGGTTAAGGAGGATTTTTCTATATTAGGCTTGAGTGGTTGGATAAGTTCGTCTTTTATTAGAATTGGTATAGCAATAAGGAGGGGAGATAAAATAATTAGGGTTATGGGATAGGATAGATTGAATGTTTCGTTAGATGCTAATGAGGCTACATAGATGAATAAGACTAGAGTTGCCCCCAGAAAGATGAGAAACAAGATATAGGATATTCATGTGAAGCTAGAGCCGGAGCCAGAGGAGAGGCAGATAAGGGTTGTTTGAGAGATCAGGGCGAGGCCTATGGCTAAGGGGTGACGGAGGCGTGTGAATAAGTAAGATGTTCCTAATAGGAGGAATGATGAGAGAATAAATAATGATATATCAGAAAGTAGTTTAATTAAAATATTAGTTTTGGGGATTAGTGATAGGGTTGATTCCTTCTTTCTGACACTTTAAGGAGTGTTACTCCAGCTCCGGTTTACAAGACCGGTGTTTTGACTTAAACTATTAAAATCATTAATGATAATTCTTGATCTAGTATATTTATTTCCTTTAGTTGGGATTTTTGCCGGGCTGCGAGCTTTTGTTTCTGGCCGGAAGCACTTGTTGAACACTCTTTTGAGTTTAGAGTTTGTTATGGTAAATTTGTTTTGGCTTATAGTCGTTATGGCGAGTAATGTTGGTGGTGATTTGTATTTTAGTTTGTTTTTTATAACGCTGGCTGCTTGTGAGGGGGCGCTGGGTTTGGCCTTATTGGTTTCTATCGTTCGAACTCATGGGAACGATAATTTTAGGAGGTTCAGAGTTTTAAGGTGTTAAAGATAGTTTTTTTCACTTTATTGATAACTTGAGGGGTTGGGAGGTGGTTTAGTGTGCAATTTAGTATGTTTCTTGGGGCGTTCATGTTTACTTTCTGCGGGCTGAGGGAATTCTTTTGGGGTGGGTTAAGGTCTAGGTTGGGGGTAGATTTTGTGGGGTATATTTTAATTATACTTAGGTTCTGAATTATAGGTTTAGTCTGTTCTGCGAGGCAGAAGATTTCGGATTTAAATAACTTCCCGAGGCCGTTTTTGCTTATGTGTGTTCTTTTAACTTTAAGTTTGGTTTTGACTTTTTCTTCTGTAGATTATTTGACTTTTTACATTTTCTTTGAGAGTTCGTTAATTCCTACTATGGTCTTAATTTTAGGTTGGGGGTATCAGCCTGAGCGGCTTCAGGCTGGGGTTTATATATTATTTTATACCCTGTTTGCTTCTCTCCCGCTATTAGTTTCTTTGATAATATTATATGCTACTGGGGGGACTTTGGTTATATCATTAGTTTCCGTAAAAGCGGGGAGTGGGTTTTTGTCTTGTATTTGGTATTTTTGCACTATTTTTGCTTTTGTTGTCAAGTTACCTGTATTTTTAGTTCATTTGTGGTTACCTAAGGCTCATGTGGAGGCCCCTGTAGCAGGATCGATGGTTCTGGCGGGGGTTCTTCTAAAGTTGGGTGGGTATGGGCTATTGCGCGTAAGTGGAATTTTTGTTGGGGCGGCGAATAGGTTTTCTTCTTTATGAGTTAGTTTGGGGGTGGCAGGGGGAGTTCTGGTGAGGTTAATTTGTTTACGGCAGACTGATATTAAGGCTTTGATTGCTTTCTCTTCTGTTGCTCACATGGGGTTAGTTTTGGCGGGGGTAAGGACATTAAGGGTGTGAGGTATTAGGGGTGCGGTTGTTGTGATGGTAGGGCATGGCTTATGTTCATCAGGTCTTTTTTGTTTGGCTAATGTGGTTTATGAGCGAGTGGGGAGCCGTAGTTTGTATATTAGTAAGGGGTTGTTAAATTTTATGCCTAGGATGGCCTTGTGGTGGTTTTTATTGAGTATTGGTAATATGGCGGCGCCTCCGAGCTTAAATTTATTGGGGGAGATTGAATTGATTACTTCAGTTGTAAGGTGATCTAGTTTGAGTATCATTTCTATTGCTTTATTATCTTTTTTTAGGGTTTCTTATAGCTTGTATATGTACTCTTTAAGTCAGCATGGAAAGTATTTTAGGTCCGTTTTTTCTTGCTGTTCGGGGAAAGTTCGGGAGTATTTGGTGATGATGTTACACTGGCTACCCTTGAATATTCTGATTCTTAAGAGATCATATTTGGTTTATTAATTGAAGTAGTTTATTAAAAATGCCGATTTGTGGTGTCGGAGAAGTAGTGGTTCTACCTTTGATAGTGCAGTGGGCTTTAAAAATAAATGTTTCTAGAATAGTGTTTTTATTAATAATTTCTATTACTTCAATAGTTAGTTCCACCTTTATACTTTATTCTGGTTCTTCCTACTTTATTGAGTGGGAGCTGGTAAGGTTGAATAGGGTCTCTATTGTAGGGGCTTGTATTTTAGATTGAATATCTATAATGTTTATATCTTTTGTTACTTTTATTTCTTCTATGGTTTTATATTATAGGGGGGGTTATATGAGGGGAGATAGAAACATTAATCGGTTCTTATATTTGGTATTAGGTTTTGTTATATCAATAGGGTTTTTAATTATTAGCCCTAATTTAGTGAGTATTTTGCTTGGTTGGGATGGGCTGGGTTTGATTTCCTACGCTTTAGTTATTTATTACCAAAATGAAAAGAGAGCTAACGCGGGAATATTGACAGCTTTGTCAAACCGTGTTGGGGATGTAGCTATTTTAATTAGTATTTCGATTATGTTTAGGATAGGGGGGTGAAATTTTGTTTTTATAGAGGGGTTTTTAGGGGCCAGGATTTTATCTTTTATTGTGTTGGCGGCTATAACTAAGAGGGCTCAAATTCCGTTTTCAGCTTGATTACCAGCTGCAATGGCGGCTCCGACTCCAGTTTCTGCTTTAGTACATTCTTCTACCCTAGTGACGGCGGGGGTTTACCTTTTAATTCGGTTCAGCCCTAGTTTAAGAGGGAGGTTGGCCCAGTGTGTGCTTTTGGTCTTAGCTAGGTTGACAATATTTATGGCGGGCCTAGGGGCCAATTTTGAGACTGATTTGAAGAAGATTATTGCGCTTTCAACTCTGAGGCAGTTAGGTGTGATAATAACAATTTTGTCGTTGGGTTGGGCTGAATTGGCGTTTTTTCACTTATTAGCCCATGCTCTTTTTAAGGCTTTGCTCTTTATAAGTGCTGGTTCAATTATTCATAGGGTGGGGGATTATCAGGACATTCGGGTTATAGGCCGGTTGGTATCTTATATGCCACTGAGGGTGATAATAATTAATTTGGCTAATTTGGCTCTGTGCGGCACTCCTTTTTTAGCTGGGTTTTACTCTAAGGATCTAATTCTAGAGGTTGCGTTTATGAACGAGTTGAATAGTATGTGCTTTTGGCTGTTGGTGTTGTCTACTGGGCTAACAGTTTGTTATACGTTTCGTTTAGTGTTTTATAGAATTAGTGGTGAATATAATTTAGCTTCGAATTCTATGGTGAGTGATGAGGATGTGGTGATAACTTATCCTATGATGGCTTTGGGAGTTGGCGCTATTAGTGGAGGTTGTCTTTTATCTTGACTTATATTTCCTTCTCCCTCTATGATCTGCATGAGCTATGAGTTTAAGTTGTTGGCCTTATTAGTAAGGGCCATTGGAGGATTCGTGGGGTATATACTGAATATGATATCTGTAAATTATACTTTAATGTCTTTGAAAAATTATGCTTTAGTTGTCTTCTCCGGGTCGATATGGTTTATGCCTTATATTTCTACTAAGGGGGTAAGTGAGATTCCTTTAGGGGCTGGCCAGAAGTATCATCATTATGGCGACAGAGGGTGGTCTGAGTATTATGGCGGCCAGGGGTTTTATAAGTTGTCCGAAGGAAGTTCTAGTTTAATGCAATTTTTCCAGGACAATGATGTTAAGGTTTATATGAAAATTATATTCTTTTGAATCTTAGTTTTAATGTTTATCTTTTCATAACTTAAATAGTTAAAGTTATAGCGTCACATTGAAGCTGTGGAGTTGGTAGTATTGCCTTTAAGTGAAAGGGTAGAAACGGACTTTAACCGCTTAAGCCTAAGGTTAGAAACCTGGGATTCTTCTTGCAACCCTCTTAGTTAGAACTTCAAGTTCAATATTACCATTAACAGTGGTAGACCTCTAATTTGGTTTTAACTAATCAAACTAAGGGTGATTATCACCTAAGTCAAGGCCGAAACTTGATGCAAATTATCGCTTCTTAGTTTAAAGTCAGCCCCCTGGGGGCTCCTCCTGATTGCAGGTCAGGTATCAGTTTATTGACTATAACTTCACTCAGCTCAATCCAGTGCCCCTTGAGCTCATTCATGGTAGAGGCCTAAGAGGAGGATAATTAGAAAGAAAATTCCTGTTATAATTCACCTTTTGATGTTTGCTAATGAGATGGTTGGGACGAGCGGTAAGAGAAGGGTGATTTCTACATCGAAAATTAGAAAAATTACGGCAATTAAGAAAAATCGAAGGGAGAATGGCATTCGGGCTGATCCTTTGGGGTCGAACCCACACTCGAATGGTGAGTTTTTCTCTCGGTCGTTGATTGTTTTTTTTGATAAAATTGAAGATACAGTTATTAGAGCTACGGAAATAATAAAGATCGTTAGAACAAATAGTGATAAAGATAGAATTGTCTATCCTGAGGGAGTTCAGGCTGGCTGATTGGAAGTCAGCTGTACTTAGTTATACTAGATAGGCGTTTAGCTACCTCATCAGTAGATTGAGATATAGAGGAACAGTCAAACTACATCTACGAAGTGTCAGTATCATGCCGCTGCTTCAAATCCAAAGTGGTGGTTATTGGAGAAGTGACATATATATATTCGGTACAAGCAGATTAGTAAGAAAGAAGAGCCGATAATCACGTGTAGCCCGTGGAAGCCAGTTGCTACGAAAAAAGTTGAGCCGTAAACTGAGTCTGAGATAGCAAATGGTGCCTCATAGTATTCAAGGGCTTGGAGGGCAGTGAAGTATATCCCTAGGGCTACTGTTAGGGCTAGCCTCTGGAGGGCTTGGGTGTGGTTGGATTCTAGCAGAGAGTGGTGGGATCAAGTTACAGTTGCTCCTGAGGCTAACAGGATAGCTGTGTTGAGGAGGGGAATCCTGAAGGGGTTAAACGGCTGAATTCCGGCTGGAGGTCAGGTTGTCCCTAGCTCAACTGTGGGGGCTAGTCTACTGTGGAAGAAGGCTCAGAAAAAGGAGAAAAAGAATAGTACTTCTGAAGTGATGAATAAAATCATGCCCCATTGGAGGCCGATGACCACGCGTGAGGTGTGAAGGCCTTGGTAGGTTCCTTCTCGTGTAATATCTCGTCATCATTGGAGTATGGTTAGGATTGTGACTAAAATACCTAAAATTAATAGGTCCATATTGAATTGATGGAATCACTTTACTAGGCCAGTTGTAAGTATTATAGCTCTAATTGATCCTGTAAGGGGTCAAGGTCTTATGTCTACAAGGTGGTATGTATGATGTCCATGTTTTGGCATTAGTTAACCTCTCCTGCGTAGAGAGTTCTTAGTGCTGCAAAGACGTAAGATTGAATTACAGCTACTGCTGATTCTAGGATAAGAAGCAAGATTTGTGCTAATAAAAGAAGGGATAGGAGTGAGTACTGAAGAGAGGGTCCGGTGTTCCCTAGGAGGGTGAGGAGAAGGTGTCCGGCAATTATATTTGCTGCCAATCGGACTGCCAGGGTTCCTGGTCGGATCACGTTTCTAATAGTTTCAATTAAAACTATAAGGGGTATTAGGGGGCCGGGAGTACCGGCTGGCACTAGGTGGGCAAACATGTGCTGAGTATGGTTGATTCAGCCGAATAGTATGAATGAGAGCCATAGGGGAAGGCTTAGTGATAATGTGAGGGCCAGGTGTCTTGTTGAGGTGAAAACATAGGGAGTAAGGCCTAGGAAATTATTAAAAACAATTAAAGAGAAAATTGAGACAAATACAATTGTTCTTCCGGGATTGTTCGTCCCAAGAAGGGTTTTAAATTCTTTGTGGAGGGTGGATATAAGTCTTGACCATAAAAGTGATCAGCGAGAGGGGATGGCCCAGAATGCGTAGGGAATTAACATAAGGCCTAGGAAAGTGGATAATCAGTTTAAAGATATGTTAAACACTGAGGAGAGGGGGTCAAATCTAGAAAATAGGTTAGTTATCATTTTCAATTTAATATTTTGGTTAAAGGTGCCGATGTGGATTTGGAAGCTGGCGATGGGGATTTAGTGAAGAAAAATATAGCAATAAAAATTACTAGGGTAATCGTGAATATAATATATAGATTTAATCAAAGAAGGGGCGATATTTGAGGTATCTTAAAATATCAGATATTTGATTATTCGGGCTTGACAAGCTCGTGTTATACATTAACTAATTTTAATCATTAGAAGTAGTCGTTAGCTTACTATAGCAGGTTTAAAAGACCTGAACTTACTTTCGGTCATCTAATGTGATTAAGCAGCCGCGGCAGCTCAGTCTATGAAGGCTTCGGAGGTCGTTCTTTCTACTACAATAGGTATAAAGCTATGGTTAGACCCGCAGATCTCTGAGCATTGTCCGTAAAATAGTCCAGGTCGGTTAATATTAAATCTAGTCTGATTGAGTCGGCCCGGGACCGCGTCAACTTTAACTCCTAGGGCTGGGACAGTTCAAGAGTGAATAACATCAGCAGCTGAAACTAGGGCTCGAATTTGAGTGTTTATTGGTAGGACTGTCCGATTATCTACGTCTAGGGCCCGAAACCTGGATTCCCTTAGTTGATTTATCGGGATTATAAATGCATCAAATTGTGTTTCTACGAAATCGGAGTATTCATAAGACCAGTATCATTGCCGGCCGATAGTTTTAAGGGTGACTCTGGGGTTATTAACTTCGTCTAGAAGGTAAAGTAACCGTAGGGAGGGGAGAGCAATAAAAATAAGAATTAAAGCTGGGAGGATTGTTCAAATAGTTTCGATGTTTTGGTGTTCAAGTAAAAATCGGTTAACAAGTTTGTTAAAAAATAGCGTAGATATTATATATCCCACTAGTGTGGTAATTAGGATAAGAACTAGTATGGCGTGGTCGTGGAAAAAAATTAACTGTTCTATAAGGGGAGAGGCTCTGTCTTGGAAACCTAGCGCTTTTCATGATGCCATTAGTTAGTTTCTAAAAAAAATTATAAATTTTCTACTAGGAGCTTAAATCCTATGCACTGATCTGCCATTTTAGAAGTTAGAAACCATAGGAATTTCTATATACCTATGGTCGGCAGGGGGGTAGTTATGTTGTCACTCAACAGAGGTTGTTAGGAATAGAGAGAATATTACTGGTCGTCTTGCGGTAAGAGCTTCCCAGATAACTATAACGAATCCTAGCGCGGCAATTAGCGAAATTGTTGATCCAATTGAAGAAACTACATTTCAAGTAGTATAGGCATCTGGATAGTCTGAGTATCGTCGTGGCATCCCGTTTAATCCTAAGAAGTGCTGGGGGAAGAATGTAATATTCACACCGATGAATATTGTAAAGAAGTGTATTTTTAACCACTGGGGGTTGAGGGAGAGTCCGGTAAATAGGGGAAATCAATGGGCAATACCGGCAAAGATTCCAAATACGGCTCCCATAGATAGTACATAGTGAAAGTGGGCAACTACGTAATAGGTGTCATGGAGGATAATATCAATTGAAGAATTAGCTAGAACAACTCCGGTCAATCCGCCTATTGTGAATAGGAACACAAAGCCAAGGGCCCACAGGAGAGAGGGTCTATATGTAAATTGTCTGCCATGGAGGGTACCTAGTCACCTGAAAATTTTAATTCCAGTGGGCACGGCAATGATTATAGTTGCTGATGTAAAGTATGCTCGTGTATCCACGTCTATACCGACTGTAAATATGTGGTGGGCTCATACTACAAATCCTAAGATTCCAATGGCCGCTATGGCATAGATTATTCCTAGGGTTCCAAATGCTTCTTTTTTACCAGACTCTTGAATAATGATGTGGGAGATTATACCGAAAGCTGGTAGAATTAAAATGTAAACTTCTGGGTGCCCGAAAAATCAGAATAGGTGTTGGTATAAGATGGGGTCCCCACCGCCGGCGGGGTCGAAAAATGCTGTATTTAGGTTTCGGTCCGTTAGGAGTATAGTGATTGCTCCGGCTAGAACTGGTAGTCTTAAGAGCAGTAGAATTGCCGTTAAGAATACGGCTCAGACAAATAGGGGTATTCGGTCTATAGTTATACCGGTAGATCGTATGTTAATAACTGTTGTTATGAAGTTGACTGCTCCTAAAATTGAGGAAACACCTGCTAAGTGAAGTGAGAAAATACCCAGGTCTACCGAGGCCCCGGTATGGGCGATGCCGGCTGATAGAGGTGGGTATACGGTTCATCCTGTACCCACTCCTCTTTCTACTAGGCCTCTTGAAAGGAGAAGTGTCAGGGATGGAGGGAGGAGCCAAAATCTTATGTTGTTCATACGGGGGAAGGCCATGTCTGGGGCCCCTAGCATGAGGGGAACTAATCAGTTTCCAAAGCCTCCGATTATGATTGGTATAACCATGAAGAAAATTATTACAAAGGCGTGGGCTGTTACGATAACATTATAGATTTGGTCGTTCCCAATAAGTCTGCCTGGTTGCCCGAGTTCGGCTCGGATTAGTAATCTGAGCGCTGTCCCTACCATTCCGGCTCAAGCGCCAAATACAAAGTATAGTGTTCCAATGTCCTTGTGGTTGGTTGAAAAGAATCATCGTCGCGAGTT